TTTTATATTTATATGTACTTTTTTAAAAATTGGTGCTAGATTGTAATTTAAGGCTATTTTTTTATTTAAACAGGTTAAAATTGTTATATAAATTTTTATAATTATAATATATTATTACATATATAAATAATATATATATATATAAATTATTTATAATATATAGATATAATTTATATAAAAGAAAGTATAATCAATAAGAAATTCTATTAATACAGTTAACGAATGACTATTCCTAACAGTCCTCTATAAGAAAGGAGTTTTAAATATTATATATAATAATTTAAAAGGGGGTATTACTAAACTTAAATATTTAATTTATTATAATATAAATTTTTATATAATATATAATTAATTCATAATCATTATAATAATTAAATTTATACTATTTAATATAAAATTTTAATTATTATTATATATATATATATATAATAATTTTAAATATAGGGCTTTAAATTTAAATTATTGATTGTTATTAAAATATTTATTTATTTTTAATAAAATATATATATAATGTACAAGACTGAAGGGGATCTACAAATGTACGTAATATTATTTAATCGGATTAAGGATATTGATTAGGGAAATTTTATATAAATGTTGATTTTGGGTTAATTAAGTTTATTTAATTAACCTTTGCCTATTTATTTAAAATTATAAACTTAGCTTACATTTTTTTTTAATAATATAATATATGTACGATAAGATACATGGAGTATTTAAGGGGATGCTGCAGTGTACGTGATTAAAGGGGGAATAGAGTTTTACCCACTAAAATCGGGGAGAATTGCACTATTTTTAGTTATTTAAACGATCTTAATTTTTATTGGCCTATTTTGGGTTAATTAAGTTTATTTAATTAAACTTTGCCTATTTATTTAAAATTATAAACTTAGCTTACATTTTTTTTTAATAATATAATATATGTACGATAAGATACATGGAGTATTTAAGGGGATGCTGCAGTGTACGTGATTAAAGGGGGAATAGAGTTTTACCCACTAAAATCGGGGAGAATTGCACTATTTTTAGTTATTTAAACGATCTTAATTTTTTATTGGCCTATTTTGGGTTAATTAAGTTTATTTAATTAAACTTTGCCTATTTATTTAAAATTATAAACTTAGCTTACATTTTTTTTTAATAATATAATATATGTACGATAAGATACATGGAGTATTTAAGGGGATGCTGCAGTGTACGTGATTAAAGGGGGAATAGAGTTTTACCCACTAAAATCGGGGAGAATTGCACTATTTTTAGTTATTTAAACGATCTTAATTTTTTATTGGCCTATTTTGGGTTAATTAAGTTTATTTAATTAAACTTTATTTTATTTTTATTTTTTTATAATTTTTATTTTGAATTTTATTTTTAATAACTTGTTTTATTTTTGTTATTTGTCTTATTTAATGTTTATTTTACATGTAAATTTTTGTGAGAATTTTAATTTATCTAAAAGATTTTTTATTTTTTAATCATTCGCAGTAATTAATATTATAAATAAAAGAAATTTTGATTTAGTAATATTTTTTAGTATTGGTAAATTTTGTGCCAGCAACCGCGGTTATACAAATAATGCAAATAAGACTTATTAGTAATAGTTAATTTGTTTAAAAATAAAATTAATTTAAATTTTTTAAGTGAAATTTTAAATTTAATTAATTTTATAAGGTATTTTAATGAAGCTAGGAAATTTTAATAATAAACTAGGATTAGATACCCTATTATTTAAAAAGTAAATTTTTATACTTGAGTAGTAATAGATATGATCTTCAAACTTAAAGAATTTGGCGGTGTTTTAGTCTATTTAGAGGAACCTGTCCTGTAATCGATAATCCACGTTGGACCTTACTAAAGTTTGTTTTCAATTTGTATATCGCCGTTATCAGAATATCTTAAAAGAGGAATAATTTTCTTAATTTATTATTATAATTGATGTCAGGTCAAGGTGCAGTTTATATTTTAGTAGAGATGGGTTACAATAAATTTATTTATACGTTAAATTGTTTGAAATAATGATTTTAAGGTGGATTTAAAAGTAAAATAATGAATATAACTTATTTGATTATAGCTCTAAAACATGCACACATCGCCCGTCGCTCTCATTATTAAAATGAGATAAGTCGTAACATAGTAGAAGTATCGGAAGATGCTTCTAGAATGACAATTTAAAGCTTATTTAGTAAAGTATTTCATTTACATTGAAATGATAATTGTGCAACTCAATTTAAATTGAAAATTTTTATTTATTAATTATATTTGTTTATATTTTTTTTTTAATAAAAATAATTTTATTTTATGTTTAGGGTTTTGTATTTTATAAGGATAAACTAATATTTATGATAGTAAATTTGTATTGTAAAAGATTATTGAAATATTTTGAAAAATTTTTTATTTTAAAAGAACTTTTAATTTAAGGTATCTTGTGTATCAGAGTTTATCAAATAATTTTTAATTATAATTAAATTTCTCGAATTAAAAAGATCTAATAAGTTATTTTAGTTACTGTAGAATAATTATTAATAATAATTTATTAGAAATGAAACGTTAATCGTTTTTTAATATATCTAGTTTTTTAAGAAATAAATTTAATTTAAGTATTTTATTTTTAATAATTTAATTCATAAAATTATTATAATAATTTACTAATATTTTAAGGGATGAGCTTTAAAATAAAATTTTACAAATAATACTTATTAAATAATAATTGTAGGCTTAGAATTAGCTATCAATAGAAATTATGTTTTAATTTATTTTTTATTTAATATTATTTATTATTTATTTTGAATTTTTTATTAAAATATAAATTTTAATTTTTTAAATTTATTAATAATGATAAAATTAGTAAATATTTTAATTATATTTTAAATAAATCTTTAATTGATTGGTTTTTATAATTAATTCGGCAAATTTTGTGTTCACCTGTTTATCAAAAACATGTCTTTTTGGTATTTAATATAAAGTCTGACCTGCCCACTGAATATTGTTTGAAGGGCCGCAGTATTTTGACTGTGCAAAGGTAGCATAATCATTAGTCTTTTAATTGAAGGCTGGTATGAATGGTTGGATGAGATACAAGCTGTGTCATAAAAATTAATATTTGAATTTAACTTTTTAGTCAAAAGGCTAAAATTTTTTTAAAAGACGAGAAGACCCCGTAGAGCTTTATACAGTAATTATTTAAGTTATTTAGATTTATTAAATTTAATTATTGAGCTGTATTTTGTTGGGGTGACAATAAAATTAATAAAACTTTTATTTTTATTTAACATTAATTTATGATTAAATGATCCAGTTTTATTGATTATAAATTTAAGTTACCTTGGGGATAACAGCGTAATTTTTTTTGAGAGTTCTTATCGACAAAAAAGATTGCGACCTCGATGTTGGATTAAGAGTAATTTTGGGTGTAGAAGTTCAAAGTTTAAGTCTGTTCGACTTTTAAATTCTTACATGATCTGAGTTCAAACCGGTGTAAGCCAGGTTGGTTTCTATCTTTAAATAAATAAAATATTTTAGTACGAAAGGACCAAATATTGAAAAAATAATTTTTGTTTAATTAGTAATTCTATTAATATTACTATTTTGGCAGATTAGTGCCTTAAATTTAGAATTTAAATATATAATTAAAAATTATAAATAGTACTTGAATTTAATAGATTTAATTTTTCCTTTAATTGGTAGTTTATTATTAGTAATTTGTGTTATAGTTGGAGTTGCTTTTTTAACTTTATTAGAGCGGAAAGTATTAGGGTATATCCAAATTCGTAAAGGTCCGAATAAAGTCGGATTAATAGGAATTCCCCAACCTTTTAGTGATGCAATTAAGTTATTTACTAAGGAACAAACCTATCCTACAGTTTCTAACTATGTTTCTTATTATTTTTCTCCGATTTTTTCTTTATTTTTGTCTTTATTTATTTGATTATGTATTCCTTATTTTATTAAATTTTATTCTTTTAATTTAGGCATTTTATTTTTTTTAAGTTGTACTAGATTAGGGGTTTATACTGTTATAATTGCTGGATGGGCCTCAAATTCAAATTATGCTTTATTAGGGGGCCTCCGGGCAGTTGCTCAAACTATTTCTTATGAAGTTAGTTTAGCTTTAATTTTAATATCCTTTATTTTTTTAGTTGGGGGGTTTAACTTTAATGATTTTAGAAAGTTTCAAGATTATTCTTGAATGATGGTTTTATCTTTTCCTTTAATGTTAGTTTGGTTTGCTTCTAGTTTGGCAGAAACAAATCGAACTCCTTTTGATTTTGCTGAGGGGGAGTCTGAATTAGTTTCGGGGTTTAACGTAGAATATAGAAGAGGGGGATTTGCTTTAATTTTTTTAGCAGAATATGCTAGTATTCTTTTTATAAGAATACTTTTTGTTGTGGTTTTTTTAGGGGCCGATATTTTTAGTTTGTTATTTTTTTTAAAGCTTTCGTTTGTTTCCTTTGCTTTTATTTGAGTTCGTGGGACGTTGCCTCGTTTTCGGTATGATAAGTTGATGTACTTAGCTTGAAAGAGATTTTTACCTATGTCTTTAAATTACTTATTTTTATTTATTGGGCTAAAGCTTTACATTTTATATTTAATTTTATAGTGAACAAAATTAAGTAAATTAAATAAGCTAATAAAAAGGTATAATTTTTATCTTATGCTTTCAAAACATATGCTATTCAAGCTCATTAACTAAATTATTCTAATAAAGAATCTCATCATTGAGTAATTAGAGGGTTTAAAATATAATAAGAAAAATAAACTACAGTCAATAATTGACCTGTTAAAATATAGGGATCTTCAACAGGGCGGGCCCCAATTCATGTCAATAAAATTACAGTTCCTACTATTCCTCAAAATAAAACTTGATTTACAGGGTAAAATTGAATTCCTCGTAGTTTTCTGTTAGCTGTAAAAGGTAAAATTATTAAAATTGCGATTGATAAAACAAGGGCGATTACTCCTCCTAATTTATTGGGGATTGATCGTAAAATTGCATAAGCGAATAAAAAATATCATTCAGGTTGAATGTGAACAGGGGTTACTAAAGGGTTTGCGGGGATAAAATTATCCGGGTCTCCTAAAAGGTAGGGGTTTGTTAAAGTTAGCAGTACTAAAAATATTACTATTGTAATGAATCCTACAATATCCTTAAATGAGAAATATGGATGAAAGGGGATTTTGTCTACATTTCTATTAATTCCTAATGGGTTATTAGAGCCTGTTTGGTGTAAAAATAATAGATGTACTATAGTTGCGGCGGCAACAATAAACGGGATTAAAAAATGAAAAGTAAAAAATCGGGTAAGGGTGGCATTATCAACAGCGAAACCTCCTCACACTCATTGAACTAAATCAATCCCTAAATAAGGGACGGCGGATAACAGGTTAGTAATTACTGTTGCTCCTCAAAAAGACATTTGCCCTCATGGAAGGACATAGCCCATAAAAGCAGCCCCTATAACTAAAAATAAGATAATAACTCCAACTAATCAAGTTGGAGTATAAAGGTAAGAGCCATAATAAATTCCTCGGCCAATATGTAAATAAATACAAATAAAAAAAAAAGAAGCCCCATTAGCGTGGAGAGTTCGTAATAATCAGCCATAATTAACATCTCGACAAATATGATTAACTCTATTAAAGGCTAACTCAATATCTGCTGTATAATGTATAGCTAAAAACAGGCCAGTAGCAATTTGAATAATTAAACAAAGGCCTAATAAAGATCCGTAATTTCATCAAATAGAAATATTTGATGGCGCAGGTAAGTCTACAAGAGCATTATTTGCAATTTTAAATAATGGGTGTCTTAATCGAATTGGTTTATTCATTAGTTTCGTGGTCGTAAGGGGCCATAAAAAATATTTGTTACTTTTACTACTGCAATTAAAGTTAAAAATAAATAATTAATTAATATGATGGTTAAAAAATTTGTTGGGTAATTATAAAGTTTATTTAAATTAATTGTATTTTCTCTAATAAAAGAGTTAGAGTCTGGTAAAGGGCTTATGTCTAATAATGGTAAAAAAGAAGAAAAATTGAAATTATCGACAATAAGCATAAAAGCGGTTGTTATAAATAATGTAATTATTAATAATTGGGTCGTTTTTATTGACATTATAAATATTTCATTTGAAGCTAAAGAAGTAACGTAGATGAATAAGACAAGTATTCCCCCTAAAAAAACAATAAATAGGATATATGAAAATCAAAATGTTTTTCTTAGTAATCCAGTTACAATTGAAATTAGTAGTGTTTGTGTTAATAGTATAAATCCTATAGCTAAAGGATGGGATATAAAAATAAAAATTAGAGATGTAAAAATACTTAAAATAGAAATAATAAAATAAATTTCAGAAAATAGTTTATTTAAAATATTAGTTTTGGAGACTAATGATAGGGAAGTTCCTTTTTTCTGATGTTTTAAAAAATAAGATATTTTATTTTTGATTTACAAGACCAATGTTTTTGTTAAACTATTAAAACTAATGACAATATTTATACTTTATTTATTGCCTTTATTTATATTATTAAGAGGGGTAATAGTTTATATTTCAAATCGGGCTCATTTGTTAGCAACTTTATTAAGTTTAGAATTTATTGTGTTAGCTTTATTTTTGACTTTATTTGAGGCTTTAAATTTTTTAAATTATGAAAATTTTTTTAGAATAATATTTTTGACTTTTAGAGTATGTGAGGGGGCCTTAGGGCTGTCTGTTTTAGTGTCAATAATTCGGACTCATGGAAATGATTATTTTCAAACTTTTTCAATTTTACAATGTTAAGTTATTTACTAAGTCTTTGTTTTGTGATTCCTTTATGTTTTATAAAAAAAAATTATTGACTGGTTCAGAATACTTTATTTTTGATTAGTTTTGTTTTTATTTTAAACAATTTTTATTGTAATTATTTTATAAGAATTAGTTACTATTTTGGGGGGGATGTTATTTCTTATGGTTTAATTTTATTGAGCTTGTGAATTTGTTCTTTAATGTTAATGGCTAGAGAAGGAGTGTATCGAAATTCTAATTTTTTTAGAATGTTTTTATTTTTAGTGTTAATATTATTAATTTTTTTATTTTTGACATTTAGAAGTTTAAGCTTATTTATATTTTATTTATTTTTTGAAAGAAGCTTAATTCCTACATTATTATTAATTTTAGGCTGGGGGTATCAGCCTGAGCGGTTACAAGCGGGAATCTATTTATTGTTTTATACATTATTGGCTTCTTTGCCTTTATTGGTGGGGATTTTTTATTTAATAAATTTTTCTTTTTCTTTAAGTTTATATTTATTAAAGGATCAATCGATTTTTTATGATTTATTTTATTTATGTATAATTTTTGCTTTTTTAGTTAAAATGCCGATATTTTTGGTTCATTTGTGGCTACCAAAGGCTCATGTTGAAGCCCCAGTTTCAGGGTCAATAATTTTAGCAGGAGTTTTATTAAAATTAGGGGGGTATGGTCTTTTACGAGTTTATCCTTTTATTATGGTTAGAGGGGTTATTAATAATTTTGTTTGAGTTTCTATTAGTTTAGTAGGAGGGGTTTTAGTGAGATTAATTTGTTTACGACAAATAGATTTAAAGGCTTTGATTGCTTATTCTTCAGTCGCTCATATAGGGATTGTATTAGCAGGCCTTATAACTTTAACTATGTGAGGAATTTCGGGGTCTTATACTTTAATAATTGCTCATGGCTTATGTTCTTCAGGGCTGTTTTGTCTAGCAAATATTTCTTATGAACGAATGGGGAGACGAAGATTACTTATTAATAAGGGGCTTTTAAATTTTATGCCAAGCCTTTCTTTATGGTGATTTCTTCTTTGTTCTTCTAATATAGCGGCTCCTCCCACTTTAAATTTACTTGGTGAAGTCTGTTTGTTAAATAGAATTGTTAGTTGATCGTGAGTTACTATAATCACTCTTTCTTTATTATCTTTTTTTAGCGCTGCTTATACTCTTTATTTATATGCTTATAGCCAACATGGAAAGCTTTTAAGCGGGTTTTATGCAAGTTCAATGGGATTTTCACGAGAGTACTTATTATTATTTTTACATTGATTCCCTTTAAATTTATTAATTATAAAGGCTGAGCCTTGTATTTTATGGCTTTAAGATTTAAATAGTTTAATAAAAAAAATATTGATTTGTGGTGTCAAAGATATGATATTTTCATTTTAGATCATCAAAAAAATTTCAATTTGTTTAATTAGTTTTTTTTCTTTAATGTCTATTAGTTTAACTTTGTTTTTATTTAGTTTAAACTTTCTATTAAAAGATTTAGTATATTTTTTAGAGTGGGAAGTGGTTATAATTAATTCTTTAAATATTGTAATAACTTTTTTATTTGATTGAATAAGTCTAATGTTTATGTCTTTAGTATTATTTATTTCTTCTTTAGTAATTTTTTATAGAAAAGAATATATGGCTGAAGACAAAACAATTAATCGGTTTATTATAGTTGTTTTAATATTTGTGATATCTATAATATTATTAATTATTAGCCCTAACTTAATTAGTATTTTGTTAGGGTGAGATGGCTTAGGCTTGGTTTCTTATTGTTTAGTCATTTATTTTCAAAATGAAAAATCGTATAATGCTGGGATGTTAACAGCCCTATCTAATCGAATTGGGGACGTTGCTTTTTTATTGGCAATTGCTTGAATATTAAATTATGGGAGTTGAAATTATATTTTTTATATTGATTTAATAAAAAATGACTTTTGTATAATAATTATTGGGGGTTTAGTTATTTTAGCCGCTATGACAAAAAGAGCTCAAATTCCTTTTTCTTCTTGACTTCCTGCTGCAATAGCTGCCCCGACTCCTGTTTCTGCTTTAGTTCACTCTTCAACTCTTGTTACTGCTGGAGTTTACTTATTAATTCGATTTAATTCATTATTGGCTGGCAATAGCCTTGGAAGTTTTTTATTATTAATTTCAGGGTTAACTATATTTATAGCAGGATTGGGGGCTAATTTTGAATTTGATTTAAAAAAAATTATTGCTTTATCTACTCTAAGTCAGTTGGGGTTAATAATGAGAATTTTAGCAATAGGGTATCCTAAATTGGCTTTTTTTCATCTTTTAACTCATGCAATATTTAAGGCTTTATTATTTATGTGTGCTGGGGCGATTATTCATAATATAAAAAATTCTCAAGATATTCGTTTTATAGGAGGTCTGGTTTATCATATGCCTTTAACTGTTGCTTGCTTAAATACTGCAAATCTTGCTTTATGTGGAATGCCTTTTTTAGCAGGATTTTATTCGAAGGACTTAATTTTAGAAACTGTTCTATTAGGAAATTTAAATATATTTAGTTGTTTTTTATATTTTTTTTCTACTGGGCTAACTGTTTGTTATTCTTTTCGGCTCGTTTTTTTTTCACTGACGGGGGGGTTTAATAGAAATTCTTTACATCCTCTTAATGATGAGGCTTATACTATAATTGGGGGAATGTTAGGGCTATTAGTTTTAGCTGTAATTGGGGGCTCTTTTTTATCTTGGATTATATTTCCCTCTGTTTCTATAATTTGTTTACCCAGTTATTATAAAAATTTAACTTTATTTGTTTGTTTAGTTGGAGCTGTATCGGGCTATTTAATAGCAAATGTTTCTTTATTTTTTAATTATAAGTCTTTATCTTATTATTTGATAACTTTTTTTGCCGGATCTATGTGGTTTATGCCCATGATTTCTACTTTAGGTGTTATTAAATTTCCTTTAAATTTAGGCTTTTCTACTTTAAAAAGTTTTGACCAAGGGTGAAGAGAAATATTAGGGGGGCAAATAATTTACAGTTCTATTAAAAATAGTTCCTCTTTTATTCAGGTTTTACAAAATAATAATTTAAAAATCTATTTAATGACTTTTATTTTATGGATTGCCATTTTAATTAGATTAGCTATTTTAGTATAAATTCAAATAGCTTATAATTTAGAGCGTAGCCTTGAAGATGCTAAAGAGATTTATTAATCTTTGAATATAACAAAAAATAGTAATTTATAAAAAATAATTTTTTATCGTTACAGTGAAAATGTAAAGTTTTATTTAAACTACATAAATAAAAGTATAAATGGAATTAAACCATTAAAGAAAAAAGTTAGCGGCTTTTTCTTGAACATCATACTTCCTTAATTGGAATTCAAGTTCAATAATATCATTAACAGTAATATGCCTCTTTTTGGCTTCAATTAAAAAAAATTAATTAAAGAATAAGGATGAAAGAAACATCTAAGGTTAGGTCGAAACTAAGTGTGATATATCACTTCATATTCTTTAAGGAAGATTGAAATTTCAATACTTTTTGAATGCAAATCAAATGTTATGTGTAACTACATCCCTATTTTTTAATATTATGAAGATCAATTTAGGGCCCCTTGGTTTCATTCATGGTAAAGTCCAATTAGTAAAATAAAGATAAAAAATAAAGTTGTTGAGGCTCATCAAATTAAATTTGAAGTGTTTAAGATTATAATAGTGGGTAAAATAAGAGCAATTTCGACATCAAAAATTAAAAAAATAATTGCAATTAAAAAAAACCGTAAAGAAAAGGGGAGACGGGCAGAGTTAATTGGGTCAAATCCACACTCAAATGGGGAAGACTTTTCTCGATCAATTGTTGCCTTTTTTGATAAAATTGAAGCAAGGCCTATTACTACACTGCTAATAATAAAAATTACTGATCCTATAATAAAAGTTAAAAAGATTATTTATACTAAAAATTTTAGACCGCATAATTGGAAGTCACGCATACTTTTTATACTATATAAATTAATTATCTACCTCATCAGTAAATTGAAATATATAAAAATAACCATACAACATCTACAAAATGTCAATATCATGCAGCAGCCTCAAATCCAAAATGATGGGTATTTGAAAAATGAAAGTTTATGTGACGAATTAAACAAATTAATAAAAATGTTGTTCCAATTAAAACATGAAGTCCGTGGAATCCTGTTGCTATATAAAAAGTTGATCCATAAACTGCGTCGGCAATTGTAAAAGGGGCTTCAATATATTCGTATGCCTGCAGCATAGTAAAATAGATTCCTAAAATTACTGTAAAAAATAATCCTTGAGTAGTTTGAGAATGATTTCCTTCTATCAATGCATGGTGAGCTCATGTTACCGTAACCCCAGACGCTAATAAAATAGCGGTGTTTAATAGTGGAATTTGAAAGGGGTTAAAGGCAATGATTCCAATGGGGGGTCAAGTTGATCCTAGTTCAATAGTTGGAGAAAGGCTGCTATGAAAAAAGGCTCAAAAAAAAGAGATAAAGAAAAAAATTTCTGACACAATAAATAAAATTATTCCTCATCGAAGCCCAATTGTTACCGGGTAAGTGTGTAATCCTTGAAATGTTCCTTCTCGAGAAATATCTCGTCATCATTGATATATTGTTAAAATTGTAATAATATTTCCTAAAGCGAATAATGAAATATCATAGTGGTGAAATCATTTTACTAGCCCTCTTACTGTTGTTATAGCGCCAATAGCCCCTGTTAAAGGCCACGGACTATAGTCTACTAAATGAAATGGGTGGTTTGAGTGTGTTGACATTAGAATTAATTAACTTCTCTAGAATAAAGGGTTCTTAATACTGCAAATACATAAGATTGAATAATAGCAACAGCAGACTCAAGGACTAATAACGCAATTTGGGCCCCGATTAATAAGGAAACTAAGGCATAAGATAAAGAAGGCCCAGTGTTTCCTAAAAGGGTTAATAATAAATGACCGGCAATTATATTAGCTGCTAATCGAACTGCTAGTGTTCCCGGTCGAATTACATTTCTAATTGTTTCAATACAAACCATAAAAGGCATTAAAACAGCAGGGGTTCCTTGAGGCACTAAATGTGCAAATATGTGTTGAGTATGATTAATTCAACCATAAATTATAAAGCTTAGTCAAAGAGGAAGGGCTAGTCCGAGGGTTAATGTTAAATGGGCAGTACTTGTAAAAATATAGGGGAATAGCCCTAAAAAATTATTAAATACGATTATAGAAAAAAGGGAAATAAAAATGAAACTTCTTCCGTTGTGTCCTGTGGGCCCTAATAAAGTTTTGAATTCCTTGTGTAACGTTAATAAAATAGAGTTTCAAAGAAATTGAAATCGTGTAGGGATTAGTCAAAATGAGGCGGGGATTAATAAAAGGCCTAAAAAGGTTCTTAATCAGTTTAGAGATAAATTTAAAATTGTTGTTCTTGGGTCAAATACAGAAAAAAGATTTGTTATCATTTTCAGTTAAGAGAAGGGGGAGTTAATTGAGTTGTTTTGTCTTCTCTTTTATCTAAAGAAGGTGTAAAAACAACACAAAAATAATTTATAATATTAAACAAAAAGAAAATAATTGTAAATAAAATAAATAAAGATAATCAGCTAATAGGGGCTATTTGTGGAATCAAAAAATATCAAGAAGCTTGATAATTTTAGTTTGACATACTAATGTTATTGGGTTTAACTAATTTTTTTATTTTTAAATGAATTTTACTCTCATTAGAAGTAATTGCTAATTTACTATTATGTGGTTTAAGAGACCATTACTTGCTTTCAGTCATCTAATGTATTAATTAGAATTTATAGCTGTGATTCATTTAATAAAATAATTAGTAGGGCTACTTTCTAAAACAATAGGTATAAATCTGTGGTTAGCTCCACAAATTTCTGAACATTGCCCAAAGAATAATCCAGGGCGGTTTATTAAAAAATTAGTTTGGTTTAATCGTCCTGGTGTTGCGTCTACCTTAACTCCTAGGGCTGGCACAGTTCATGAATGTAAAACATCGGCCGCTGTTACTAAAATTCGAACTTGAGTATTTATAGGTAGAACAATTCGATTGTCTACGTCTAATAGTCGAAATCCGTTTGTTTCTAATTCATTTGTGGGAATTATATAGGAGTCAAATTCTAGATTTAAAAAATCTGAGTATTCGTAACTTCAATATCATTGGTGTCCAATAGTTTTTAAAGTAATAGCTGGGCTATTAATTTCATCTAATAAATATAAAATTCGTAATGATGGAAGAGCAATAAATATTAATACAATAGCTGGAAGAATTGTTCAAATAATTTCAATTGTTTGTCCATGAAGAAGGAAACGGTTAGTATATTTATTAAAGAATAATATAAATATTAAGTATCCTACTAAAATTGTAATTATAATTAAAATTAATAAAGTGTGATCATGAAAGAAGTTTAATTGTTCTATTAATGGAGAGGCGCTATCTTGAAGCCCTAAGTTTGATCATGTTGCCATTAGTTTCTAATAAAAGGGTATTCCTTTATATATGAAGCTTAAATCCATTGCACTAATCTGCCATATTAGAAATTAGTTAGTAAAGGAAGTTCGGCGTAGCTATGTTCAGCAGGGGGAAGATTTTGATATCATTCAATAGATGAATTTAATTGAATTGGGTAAATAACGGTTCGATGAGCAATCATACTTTCTCAAATAATAAATAAGAAAAATAGTACTCCAATAAATGAGATTGTTGATCCAATCGTTGAAACTACATTTCATGCCGTGTATGCATCTGGATAATCTGAGTATCGTCGAGGCATTCCTGCTAGACCTAGAAAATGTTGAGGAAAAAATGTTAAATTTACCCCAATAAATATGATTATAAATTGAGCTTTTAATCATTCAGGGTTAAGGGTAATTCCTGTAAATAAAGGGTATCAGTGTACGAATCCCGCTATAATAGCAAAAACGGCTCCTATAGAGAGAACATAGTGAAAATGGGCTACCACATAGTAAGTGTCATGTAAAACAATATCAATTGATGAATTAGCTAGGACAACTCCTGTTAATCCTCCAACTGTAAATAAAAATACAAACCCTAATGCTCAAATAAGAGCCGGTCTGTAATTTAATTGTGTTCCGTGTAAAGTAGCTAGTCAGCTAAAAATTTTAATTCCGGTAGGAACTGCAATAATTATAGTAGCGGAGGTAAAGTAAGCTCGAGTATCTACATCCATTCCAACTGTAAATATGTGGTGAGCTCAAACAATAAATCCTAATAGTCCAATTGCTAATATAGCATAAATTATTCCAAGAGACCCAAAGGTTTCCTTTTTTCCACTTTCTTGACTAATAATATGAGAAATTATGCCAAATCCTGGTAGAATTAAAATATATACCTCAGGGTGCCCAAAAAATCAAAATAAATGTTGATATAAAATAGGATCTCCCCCTCCAGCGGGGTCAAAGAATGAGGTATTTAGATTTCGATCTGTTAAAAGTATTGTAATGGCTCCAGCAAGTACTGGAAGAGACAATAAAAGAAGAATAGCTGTAATTACTACAGATCAAACAAATAAAGGTATTCGATCAAATGTAATTCCATTTGATCGTATATTAATAATTGTTGTAATAAAATTTACGGCCCCTAAAATTGAGGAAATCCCGGCTAAATGAAGGGAAAAAATTGCTAAATCAACGGAAGCCCCGGCATGAGCAATTCCTGAAGAAAGTGGGGGGTAAACAGTTCAACCGGTTCCTGCTCCTGCTTCTACTAGGCTGCTAGCCAATAATAGTGTTAAAGAGGGGGGTAAAAGTCAAAAACTTATATTGTTTATTCGAGGAAATGCCATATCTGGGGCTCCTAGTATTAGAGGAACTAATCAATTTCCAAATCCTCCAATCATAATTGGTATTACTATAAAAAAAATTATTACAAAGGCATGAGCTGTAACAATTACATTATAAATTTGATCATCCCCAATAAGGGATCCAGGATGACCTAATTCAGCTCGAATAAGTATACTTAAGGAAGTTCCGACTATTCCGGCCCAAGCTCCAAAAATAAAATACAGGGTTCCAATATCTTTGTGATTTGTAGAAAATAATCATTGTTGCAATTAATTTAAATGACAAAGATTAAATGGCTGATAAAAGTGGTAGATTGTAAATCTATAAATGAAGAGTTCTCTTCTTTAATCATGGCTTTATAGTCACTAATGACATTAGACTGCAATTCTAAAGGAGTGTATTTTATGCTAAGGCTTAAAAGATTATAACTAATATTTATAGCTTTGAAGGCTATTAGTTTAAAGATTAACTTAAAACCTTAAAATTATCTTTAAAGAAAAAGATAAAATAAGGAAATTAGTGATAATCTTATTGAAGAAAAGAAATTTAAAATTAAGGTTCAATTTATATTTTTTGAAATTAATAAATTTCCATAATTTCAATTTGTTTCTATATAGCTTAACATAAAGGCAGAATAGGTAAGACGCATATAAAAAAACAGCGTAATTAAGGTGAATGTTACTATAACAATTAGTATAAAAATTGAATTTATATTTCTAATTGATTGAATTACTATTCATTTTGGGAGGAATCCTAAAAATGGGGGTAACCCCCCTAAGGATAGTAAAGAAATGAATAGGCTAAATTTCACTAAAGGGGTTTGATTAAAAAAAGAAAATAATTGATTTAAGTGAAAAAAATTAAATAAGCTAAAAATAAAAATAAGGGTAAAAGAAAGATAGGTATAAATAAAAAAATATCTTAATCATAGGTTTTCTCTATAAATTATTGCGGCAAGCATTCATCCTAGATGATTAATAGAAGAAAATGCTATTAATTTACGAAGAGAGGTTTGATTTAACCCCCCTAAGGACCCAATAATAATTGATAAAATAATAATATTAAAAATAAAATTAAAATTTAAACAATATGAAGACAACATTAAAGGTGCAATTTTTTGTCATGTTATTAAAATTAAATTATTTCATCAATTTAATCCCTCTATTACTCCGGGGAATCAAAAATGAAAAGGGGCTGCTCCTCTTTTTAAAAGAAGAGAAGATAAAATAATTAAGGTAATAAAATTTGAATCTATGGGGGCTATAGAGAATAAATTTAATTGTAAAATAAACAAAATAGAACTGAATAAAAAAATGGCCGAGGCTAGTGCTTGGGTTAAAAAATACTTTAGTGAGGCTTCTGTAGACAATAAATTATTTGTGTCAATTATTAAGGGAATAAATGACAGTAAATTAATTTCTAATCCAATTCAGGCCCCCAACCAAGAATTAGAGGAAATTGCGATTAAAGTTCCTCTAATTAGGGTTGTTAAAAATAAATAATTAGAAAGATTTTTAAAAATTAAAAAGAAAAGGATTAAAACCTTTATATATGGGGTATGAACTCATTAGCTTAATTAGCTTATCTTTTTATATGGAATTTTTTTTAATATTGGGGCTTAATTTAAACAAACTGTATGTTTTAGTGTACGACGCACAAAAGTTTTTGATACTTTAAGAAATAGTTTGATTCTATTAAATATAATTAATTTAATGAGTATAATTAAAAAATTATATAATCTACCCTATCAAGATAGCCCTTTTATCAGGCAACTCATT